AGAAAAAACAAAATTACTTCGAAAAGTTTCAAAAGAAATCAAAAAATGGGTTATCGTAGGTGTTATTTTTATAAAAAAAGTAATAAAAGAACTTTCAAAAGTAAATCCAATTCTATTATTTAGATTAAGAGAAGTATATAAATTAAGCGAAATTAAAGAACAAAAAGATTCCACGATAAGCAGTCAGATAATTCACGAATCATTTAGTCAAATTTCATCTCCGAGTTCGGCAAATTCCCCATTGAGGGAAAAAAAAACGAAGGATCTCGCTGATAGAACAAGTAAAATTCGAAATCAAATAGAAAGAATCTCAAAAGAGAAAAAAAAAGTAACTCCAAGAATAAATAATCTTAGTCCTAACAAAACAAATTATAATGCTAAAAGATTCAAAAAATGGCAAATATTAAAAAGAAGAAATGCTCGATTAATCTATCAATTACCCCGCTTTTTCAAATTTTTCATTGAAAAAATCTACACAGATCTATTTTTATCTATCATTAATATTCCTAGAATAAATACAAAACTTTTTCTTAAAGTAACAAAAAAAATTATTGATAAATCGATTTACAATAATGAAAGAAAACAAGAAAGAATTAATAAAAAAAAGAAAACTCCAATTACGTTTATTTCGACTATAAAAAAGCCATTTGATAATATTAGTAATATTAAAGAAAATGACTTATCCTACGTGTCACAGGCATATGTATTTTACAAATTATCACAAACTCAAATTAGGAACTCGGTAAGATCTGTTGTTCAATATCAAAGAATCCCCCCTTTTCTTAAGCCTAAAATAAAGGATTCTTTTGAAAGCCAAGGAATGATTCATTCGAAATTAGCAAATAAGAAACTTCCGAGCTATAAAACGAATCAATGGAAAAACTGGTTAAAAGGCCATTATCAATACCATTTATCTCAGATCGGATGGTCTAGATTAATACCAGAAAAATGTCGAAATAGAGTTCACCAGTGTTGTATAACTAAAAAGGAAAATTTAAGCAAACGGCATTCATATGAAAAAAACCAATTAGTTGTTTCCAAAAACAAATCGGAAATAGATTTATTTTCTAACGAAAAAAGTAATTTTCGAAAATATTATAGATATAATCTTTTATCATATAAATTTATTAATTATGAAAATAAAACGGAATGCTTTTTTTGTAGATCTCCCTTTGAAGGAAATAAGAACCAAGAAATTTCTTATACTTATAACAGGTCTAAAATATCCCTTTTTGATATACTGAGGAACATCCCTATTCAAAATGATCTAGGACAGGTTGATATTCCATATATGGAAAAATTGGCCGATAGAAAAAACTTTGATTGGAAATTTTTCAATTTTTATCTTAGACAAAAAGACGATATTGAGGCCTGGATTAGAATTGATACCAATAGGAAGCAAAATACTCAAATTGCTACTAACAACTCTCAAATAATTTCTAAAAAAAACCTTTTTTATTTTATGATTCCAGAAACCAATTCACCAAACTCCCACAAAGGGTTTTTTGATTGGATGGGAATGAATGAAAAAATCCTAAAGCGCCCCATATCGAATCTGGGATTTTGGCTCTTCCCAGAATTTGTGTTACTTTACAAGGTATATAAAACGAAACCTTGGTTTATACCAAGCAAATTACTTCTTTTAAATACTAGTGAAAATAAAAAGATTAATGAAAAGGAAAAGAGAAATTTCTTGATAGCCTCAAATAAAAAGCATCGACATCAAGAAGAAAAAGAACCCATAAGCCAAGGAGATCGTGGATTCGTTCTCTCACAACAAAAAGATATTGAAGATAATTATGTAAGCTTGGACATGAAAAAGGAGAAAAATAGAAAACAATACAAAAGCAATACAGAAGCAGAACTCGATTTCTTCCTGAAACGTTATTTGCTTTTTCAATTGAGATGGGACACAACTTTGAATCAAAGAATGATCAATAATATAAAGGTATATTGTCTTCTGCTTAGACTGATAGATCCAAGAAAAATTACGATATCCTCCATTCAAAAGAGAGAAATAAGTTTGGATAGAATGCTGATTCAAAAGAATTTAACTCTTTCAGAATTGATGAAGAAGGGGGTATTAATTGTCGAACCACTTCGTTTGTCTGGAAAAAAAGACGGACAATTTATTATGTACCAAACAATAGGTATTTCCTTGCTTCATAAGAGTAAGCATCAAATTAATCAAAAATATCAAGAGCAAAAATATGTTTCTAGGACAAATTTGGATGAAACAATTTCACCACATCAAAGAATAATTGAAAATAGAAACAAAAATCATTTTGATTTACTTGTTCCGGAAAATATTTTATCGTTTAAACGTCGTAGAAAAGTGAGAATTCTAATTTGTTTCAATTCAAAGAATGAAAATTATATAGATAGAAATCGAGTATTTTTGAATAGAAAGAACATAAAAAACAGCAGCCGAGTTTCACATGACAATAACTATCTTGATAGAGAGAAAAATCAATTAATGAAATTAAAGCTTTTTCTTTGGCCTAATTATCGATTAGAAGATTTAGCTTGTATGAATCGCTATTGGTTTGATACCAATAATGGCAGTCGTTTCAGTATGTTAAGAATACATCTGTATCCGCGATTGAAATTCTGTGAATAATACAATTTTCTATATATATCCTAGACCCCATTTCTATATACCCTATAATATACCCTATAATATAAGCTATATTAATCTATATATAATATAGGGTATATGAAAGTAAACAAATATACAGGTACTTTTCTTGTCTCACATCTCATTCTAGTATTCAATATGAAATGAATTATGAATAATATCTCAATTTGTTTTCGAAATGAGTCAACAGAGGCTTCTTAATTTTAGGTCTAAATTATTCGATGCGAAAATGTACCAATCTTTTTCTATTCCTATCTAAATCCAATTTCAAATTCGACTGATTGGTTTGAATTCAGAAAAATAGGAGTTATTTGAATTAAATTATTGTATATACCACATCAAAATTAATGGCATTATTATTACTTATTACTGATCGGTAAAATCCATATCTGTACAAGGGGAAAGGAGAGTTTTTTATGGCAAAAAATTCAGTAATTTCTATTATTTCTCAAAAAGAAAACAAAGAAAATAGAGGGTCTGTTGAATTTCAGGTATTCAGTTTCACCACTAAGATAAGGAGACTTACTTCACATTTGGAATTGCACAAAAAAGACTTTTCATCTCAGAAAGGTTTGCGAAAAGTTTTGGGAAAACGTCAACGACTACTAGCCTATTTGTCAAAAAGAAATAGAGGACGCTATAAAGAATTAATTGATGAGTTGAATATTCGAGAAATAAAAACTCGTTAATTTGAAGCATGATACCATTTGACGAGCTTAGTCTTGATGAGCTTAGTCGTTTAAAATTTGATAAACTTCTTTTTACTTTCAGCAATGCATGGAAGACTGACTCAGGAAAAACTTATGATTACACCAACTACAAGAAACGACCTCATGATAGTCAATATGGGCCCTCACCACCCATCAATGCACGGTGTTCTTCGACTAATCATTACTCTCGACGGTGAAGATGTTATTGAGTGTGAACCTATATTGGGTTATTTACATAGAGGAATGGAAAAAATTGCGGAAAATCGAACAATTATACAATATTTGCCTTATGTAACACGTTGGGATTATTTAGCTACTATGTTTACAGAAGCAATAACCGTAAATGGACCTGAACAGCTGGGCAATATTCAAGTACCTAAAAGGGCTAGCTACATTAGAGCTATTATGCTGGAGTTGAGTCGTATCGCTTCCCATTTGTTATGGCTTGGCCCTTTTATGGCAGATATTGGGGCACAGACCCCCTTTTTCTATATTTTGCGAGAACGAGAATTGATATATGACTTATTCGAAGCTGCTACCGGTATGCGCATGATGCATAATTATTTTCGTATCGGAGGAGTCGCTGCTGATCTACCTCATGGCTGGATAGATAAATGTTTGGATTTTTGCGATTATTTTTTAACTGGGGTTGCTGAATATCAAAAACTTATTACACGAAATCCTATTTTTTTAGAACGAGTTGAAGGCGTAGGTATTATTGGCAAAGAAGAAGCATTAAATTGGGGTTTATCAGGGCCAATGCTACGAGCTTCCGGAATACAATGGGATCTTCGTAAAGTTGATCGTTATGAGTGTTATGACGAATTTAATTGGGAGATTCAATGGCAAAAAGAAGGAGATTCATTAGCTCGTTATTTAGTACGAATTGGCGAAATGACAGAATCCATAAAAATTATCCAACAGGCCCTGGAAGGAATTCCGGGGGGGCCCTATGAGAATTTAGAAAGCCGGCGCTTTGATAGAATAAAAGACCCTGAATGGAATGATTTTGAATATCGATTTATTAGTAAAAAACCTTCTCCGACTTTTGAATTATCCAAGCAAGAACTTTATGTAAGAGTCGAAGCACCAAAAGGAGAATTGGGAATTTTTCTGATCGGAGATCAGAGTGTTTTTCCTTGGAGATGGAAAATCCGACCGCCAGGGTTTATCAACTTGCAAATTCTTCCACAGTTAGTTAAAAGAATGAAATTGGCTGATATTATGACGATACTAGGTAGTATAGATATCATTATGGGAGAAGTTGATCGTTGAAATGATAATTGATATAACAGAAATAGAAGCTATCCATTCTTTTTTCAGATTGGAATCCTTAAAAGAAGTTTATGGGCTCATATGGATGCTTGTCCCTATTTTCATTCTTGTATTAGGAATCACACTGGGTGTACTAGTAATTGTTTGGTTAGAAAGAGAAATATCTGCAGGGATACAGCAACGTATTGGACCCGAATACGCGGGTCCTTTGGGAATTCTTCAAGCTTTAGCAGATGGTACAAAACTCCTTTTCAAAGAAAATCTTCTTCCATCTAGAGGAGATACTCGTTTATTCAGTATTGGTCCATCCATAGCAGTCATATCCATTTTACTAAGTTATTCAATAATTCCTTTTAGCTATCGCTTTATTCTAGCTGATCTTAGTATTGGTGTTTTTTTATGGATCGCCGTTTCAAGTCTTGCCCCCGTTGGATTACTTATGTCAGGATATGGATCAAATAATAAATATTCCTTTTTAGGTGGATTAAGGGCCGCTGCCCAATCAATTAGTTATGAAATACCATTAACTCTATGTGTATTATCAATATCTCTACGTGTGATTCGGTGAGACATAAAAATTCCTCCATTTCTTTCTAATTTCTAAGAAGAAAGTAAATAATTTGAATATCTATTTTTTTATTCATCATTGGGTTGATGAATTAAACCAGATAGTTATATGAGTGAAATAACACGGCTTATAAATTTGCTGTTAAAGGAATTCAATCTCATTTCCTATGTACAAGAATTAAGTGAAAGTAAACATAAGCAGTCAAGGCTGTTTACCCCAAGATTGGCTGATTAGTCATCATGGCTTGAAGCGGGTTTAAAAAATCAATTGTATGGGTTTTTTCTATACTATTATCATAGATGTATTACCCTAATGAGAGATTAAAAAAAAATAAGTGGATGGTTAGGAAGACCAAGATACACAAAGGGTTAGTAATAGAGATTCTGTAAATTATCCAATAGGATATTTCTTTATAGAAAAGTAATTTGAATTGGGGCTTTAAGTTGGTAGAAATGATTAAGAAGTACTCCCCATGATTTCGACCCCGAGTATGTTCCTGCCCACTGATTAAGTAAATAACTATCAAAACGAAGAAATCTTTTACTTTTGATAATGCGAATAATGCCTCTTTTTCTGAGAAAGCAGAATAGGAACGAAATCAAATTATTGTTATGTAATGCAATGTCTAAATTCTTTTTCGTAATCGAAAATGAGAAAAGGATAGGTTGAAATATCTATGCGATATTTCTCTAAAAATTATTTTTTTCATTCAAGGGTAAAGTTTTTAATCAACAAAGAAAAATGAAAATTTTTAAAATATGAGATCAATTCCGAAGCACTTTTTTATTATAAATCTAGCAGACAGAATTCCATTGGTCTAATTCTAGGCTTTAGGATAAGAGAATGATTCTCTATCGATCTTACAAACACATCAACAAACACATCAAGATAAATAAAGTTGAAATGTTTTTATATTGATTTGTGACCTATGAGGAGCCGTATGAGGTGAAAATCTCATGTACGGTTCTGTAATAGCGACGAGAGCAGTGATGTTATTGTCGACTATGATTATCTAACAGTTTAAGTACAGTTGATATAGTTGAAACACAATCAAAATATGGTTTTTGGGGATGGAATTTGTGGCGTCAACCTATAGGGTTTATCATTTTTCTAATTTCTTCTCTAGCCGAGTGTGAGAGATTACCTTTTGATTTACCAGAAGCAGAAGAAGAATTAGTAGCTGGTTATCAAACCGAATATTCAGGTATAAAATTTGGCTTATTTTATGTTGCTTCGTATCTAAATCTACTAGTTTCTTCGTTATTTGTAACAGTTCTTTACTTGGGGGGTTGGAATCTTTCTATTCCAAACCTATTTGGTCTTGAATTTTTTGACATAAATAAAAGAGGGAAAGTTTTTGTAACAATAATCGGTATCTTTATTACACTGGCTAAAACTTATTTGTTCTTGTTCATTTCTATTGCAACAAGATGGACTTTACCAAGACTGAGAATGGACCAACTATTAAATCTTGGATGGAAATTTCTTTTACCTATTTCTTTAGGTAATCTATTATTAACAACTTCGTTCCAACTTCTTTCCCTGTAAGGGAATAGAATATTCTATTCTTCATAACTTGTCTCAAACAAGAGAAAGAAACCAGTAAACTTATTTATAGATATTCAGATATGTTCCCTATGCTAACTCGGTTCTTGAACTCCGGTCGACAAACAATACGAGCTGCCAGGTACATTGGTCAAGGTTTCATGATTACCCTGTCCCACGCGAATCGTTTACCTGTAACTATTCAATACCCCTACGAAAAATTGATTACATCAGAACGTTTCCGAGGCCGAATCCACTTTGAATTTGATAAATGCATTGCTTGTGAAGTATGTGTTCGTGTATGCCCTATAGATCTACCCGTTGTAGATTGGAAATTTCAAACTGATATTCGAAAGAAACGATTACTTAATTACAGTATTGATTTTGGAATTTGTATATTTTGTGGTAATTGTGTTGAGTATTGTCCAACAAATTGTTTATCAATGTCCGAAGAATATGAGCTTTCTACTTATAATCGTCATGAATTGAATTATAATCAAATTGCTTTAGGCCGGTTACCAGTATCAATAACTGAAGATTACACAATTCGAACAATTTCTTCGAATTTATCTCAACTAAACAATGTATAAAACTCTCGATTCGCAAAACATTTAAAAATTCAAAAAACAAAAAAGCTTTTGGAATTTTTTGGAGTTAAAGGAATGAGGTTTTTGCTTGGTCAATACAAAAGAACGGCTGGTTCGTGAGGGTCGTGGCTTGATTTTCATTTAAAATCCATTTTTATTCGAATAATGTAATATTTA